ATAAAGACGCTTACTGTCTACTCTTGATTCAACACATTTCCACTGTAGTGTTCGAGTGGATCCTGTTACTTCCTCTCGAACCATACTAATATTATTATTTAATCAGATCATTGAATCATTTATTTCTCTTGAAATACGTTTAATTCTTATTTCTACACACGTCTTTTTTTAGGAGGTCGACATCCATTATGCGGCATAGGTGTTACATCACGCACGAAACTTAATAGTATACCACTTCTACGAATGGCTCGTAATGCTGCATCTCTTCCGAGACCAGGACCTTTTATCATAATTTCGGCTCGTTGCATACCCTGATCAACCACAGTACGAATGGCATTTACAGCAGCGGCTTGAGCTGCATAGGGTGTCCCTCTTCTTGTGCCTTTGAATCCAGAAGTACCGGCGGAGGACCAAGAAACCACTCGGCCTCGTACATCTGTAACAGTTACAATGGTATTGTTGAAACTCGCTTGAACATGAATAACTCCTTTTGGTATTCTACGTCCATTCTTACGCGAACCAATACGTCCATTCCTACGTGAACCCATTTTTGGTATAAGTTTTGCCATATTTTATCATCTCATAAATATGAATCAGAAATATACAGAAAGATACGGAGATATCCATTTTATGTTAAAACAAATCCTTTCTTTTATTTTTGTAGGGACCCCCTTAGAAAGTTTTTTTTAGAAAAATTATCCTTGTCTCTGTTTATGTCTCGGATTGGAACAAATCACTATAATTCGCCCGCGCCTACGGATCAGTCGACATTTTTCACAAATTTTACGAACGGAAGCCCTTATTTTCATATATCTCACCTCACTCCTTATCTTAATTTGAATCTATTCTTTGGAAGAAAAGAAGTCTCTTGTATTTTTTAACTTTGAATTGTATCCCTATGAAAGGAATTTTTTCAAAAATCATCTAATCGTTCGAATCTTTGCTGCGAAGTCTATAAATTATACGTCCCTTGGTTGAATCATACCGACTTATTTCAATTTTGACTCTATCCCCTGGCAGTATCCGTATAAAACTGCGCCGGATCCTACCTGAAATATAACCTAAAATTAGATCTTCATTATCTAAACGGACCCGGAACATACCGTTGGGAAGTGATTCAGTAATTAAACCTTCATGAATCAATTTTTGTTCTTTCATTCCAGGTAAACCTCCCTTGAAGTATCAACTAATGGAGGAAGAGTTATATAACTCACCTTTCCTCTCTATTTCACAAACAAATAGGAAGTTAGAGATAAAATTAGGATACCAGAGTAGGATCACCATATATAACACAAAATTTCTCCGCCAATTCTTTCTAGTCGAGCTTCTCGATCTGTCATTATGCCTCGAGAAGTAGAAATAATTACAATCCCCATTCCGCCTAAAATCTTAGGAATTTGTTGATAGTTGGAATAGATTCGTAGACCCGGCCGACTGATACGTTTTAAAATAGTTCTATATATTCCTTTCCTAGTTCTTCTATGTCGCAAGGTTGAAACCAAGAAATATTTGTTACTTTCCTGATGTTTTCTAACATTTTCAATAAACCCTTCCCGTAGGAGTATTTTAACAATGTTTTCAGTTATATTAGTAGATGCTATTCTAACTGTTCCGTTTTTACCCATGTCAGCATTTCTTATCGAAGTTATTATATCAGCAATAGCGTCTCTACCCATGACGAATTTTTATTCTTGTTGCTTCCTAATTTTGATATAATCAACATGTTTTTTTGCTGGAATTATTCCATTTTTCAAAGTATATGCGTGAGACACAATCTACTAATTTGATCTATTTCAGATATCCTACTATAACTATATCATAATTTCATCTACTAGTATTTTATTTATAATACCTCGGGAGCTAATGAGATTATTTTAGTAAAATTTAACTGTCTCAACTCCCGAGCAATCGCACCAAAAACTCGAGTTCCTTTTGGATTTCCTTCTTGATCAATGACAACCGCTGCATTGTCATCATATCGTATTATCATACCGTTGTCACGTTTGAGTTCTTTACGTGTACGTACAATTACAGCCCTAATTATTTCTGATCTTTCTAGAGGCATATTAGGCACTGCTTCTTTGATTACAGCAACAATAACGTCACCAATATGAGCATATCGGTGATTACCAGCCCCTATGATTCGAATACACATCAATTTTCGAGCTCCGCTATTATCCGCTACATTCAAAAGAGTCTGAGGTTGAATCATATCATTTTTATTTGAATCCGTTATTTCAATGCAAAGAATGAGGAAAAAAAGAAATAGTGTTTGTCTAGAAAACAGAAAAGAAATAAGTAAAGCGTGGTTATTTTTTAATCCTTAATACCCCTTTTGTTTAGTTTTACATCTCTATCCTGAAATAACAAATTGAGTTCGTATAGGCATTTTGCACGCAGCTATTGAAATAGCTGCTCTGGCTACAGTTTCTGATACTCCGCCCATTTCATAAAGTATTCGACCTGGTTTAACAACGGATACCCAATATTCGGGGGATCC